TTGTTTGTTATTTCTGTATTTTATATATAAATTGAAAGTAGTTTTTTTTTTTTTTGATTGTGTATTGTTTACATTAAGAGCTAAAAATTTCTATGTTTTTATTTAGATTTTTTTAATAATTTTGTGTATTTTAATATAAATAATTTACTTTAATATATTTAATTTAATAAAATATAGTATTATAAAGTTCTATTTATTATACAATAAATGATTATATTAATACATTACTACCCAGAAGTTATAGGTGTTTAATTTTTTTGTTGAGAGAGGGCTTTAGGTCTTTCTATTTTGGTTTCTATAATTCGGTCTCATGGTAATGATTTTTTTAGTTCTTTTGGTTTATCTTTATGTTAAAGTATTTGTTTATAATTATTTTCTTGGTCCCTCTTTGTTTATTAAATAATTCTTGATGAATGGTTCATTCAATTATATTTTTATTTAGTTTTCTTTTTATAATTTGTTTTTATTCTTATTCTGACTTTAATATAATTAGATATTATTTTGGTGTTGATTATTTTTCTTTTAGTTTAATTTTATTAAGTTTTTGAATTTGTTCTTTAATAATTACTGCTAGAGGTTCAGTTTATTTATCTTTTTATCATTCTAATTTTTTTGTTTTTATAGTTTTGTTTTTAATAATTATGTTGTATTGTTCTTTTGCTAGCTTAAATTTATTATCTTTTTATATTTTTTTTGAGTCTAGTTTAGTTCCTACTTTACTTTTGATTTTGGGTTGAGGATATCAGCCCGAGCGTCTTCAGGCTGGTGTTTATTTAATTTTTTATACTTTATTTGCTAGATTACCTTTATTATTGGTTTTATTTTATGTTTATTATTTTATTAATACTCTTTATTTTCCTTTATTAATTGATTTTGGTTCATATTATTTTATATTTTATGTTTTTATAATTTTGGCTTTTTTAGTTAGGATGCCAATATTTTTAGTTCATCTTTGATTACCTAAAGCTCATGTTGAGGCTCCTATTTCTGGTAGAATGATTTTAGCAGGTGTATTATTAAAATTAGGTGGTTATGGTATTTTTCGTGTAATGAGGGTTATTTCATTTTTAGGTTTAAAGTTTAATTATTTTTGATTATCTTTAGGATTAATAGGTGGTGTAATTGTTAGATTTATTTGTTTTCGTCAGGTTGATTTAAAGTCCTTGATTGCTTATTCATCAGTGGCTCATATAAGTATAGTTATTGGTAAATACTTATATTAACTTATATATTTTATATTATTTAATCTTTCTTTGTAAACAAAAAAAAAAGAAAGATTAAATATAAACACAAGTAACCAAAACATTTATTGCAATATTAGTACCATTCTTATCTATTAGTATATATAAGAGAAGTTTTTGTTGTCCTTTGAGGAGTATAAGTTCTAGTTTTTTTATAAACTTTATTATATATTTTTCTTTTTTTTTCTATATTTAGTTAATTTTATGTAAAAGTTCTTAAGATAAAATTATTTTGTTTGTGCATATATTCAGGAAAAGTTTTATTCTTGCTTATTTATTTATTTTTTCTTTGTATTATATGTAAGTTTTGTTAAACTAAATGTTCTTTTTGCAGTAATTTAATTTAATTATCAAGTTATTTTGGAATTAGTAATTGTTTTAGTATCAGCATATTTCGTGCCAGCAGCTGCGGTTATACGATTGATACAAGTAAATATTTTTGGTTAATAACAGTTATTAGTTTTTTATGAGTATAGATTTGAATTTTTAAGGTGAAATTTAATTTTTTAATATTATTCTTTTATATGAGTCTGTGAAACTTAAGTAATAAACTAGGATTAGATACCCTATTATTTTAAGTGTAAAATATTATTTGCCTGGGTAATATTAGTTAAGATCTTTAAACCCAAAGAATTTGGCGGTATCTTATTCCATTCAGAGGAACCTACCCCATTATTGATAGTACACGATTAACTTTACTTAATTTACTTGTTTGTATATCTCCGTTATCAGAAAATCTTTTTAGAGTTAAAATTTTCTTAATTTATGATTATAAAATATTTCAGGTCAAGGTGCAGCTTATAGTTAAGAGGAGGTGGGTTACAATAAATTTTTGTTTATATGGATTTAAAAATAAAATATTTTTAATGAAGGTGGATTTGATAGTAATTTGATTTATTTAATTCATTTGATATTGGCTCTGAGATGTGTACACATCGCCCGTCGCTCTCATTATTAAATAAAACATTAATATATTAATTAATTGAGATAAGTCGTAACATAGTAGATGTACTGGAAAGTGTATCTAGTAAGATTCAAGATAAACTTAATAGTTAAGTATTTCATTTACACTGAATTTTTTTTTGTGCAATTCAAGATATCTTGAATAATTAGTATATTATATTGTTTTATTGTTAATTTATTTTTTAATAAAAATAATTTTGTTGTTTTGTTGTTTTAGTATATTTTATAGAATTAATTATTTAAGTTATAGTAAAATAGTAATGTAATTGGTTTATGAAATATCTTTTATTTTGTGGAAAGTAAATTTAGTTTATTGTACCTTTTGTATCAGGGTTAATTAAAATTTAATTATATATTTAATTATCTCGATTTAGATTGATTTATAATAAATTTTTTTTTAATGTTTTATAATTATTTAAAAATTTATTATGGAAATGAAATGTTAATCGTTTTCTAAGATATCTAGTTTCTTAAGAAAAATTTTAATTTTTAAAAGTTAATTTGTTTTTACTTAATTATATAGGTTTAAATATTAATTTATTATTTTTTAGGGGATAAGCTCTAAAATTAATATCCTATAATTATTAGTTTATAAAATTTAATAATAAGCTTTAAACCAGCTATTTTTATGATTACGTTTTAGTTCATTATTTTTATTTTTGATTTTATAATTATTTTAGGTTTATTATTAGGATAAAAAATATAATTTGTTTATTTTTATAATAATGATTAAATTAGTATAATTGTTAGTTTATAATATTTTTTATAAAAATTTATTATAAGGAACTAGGCAAATTAAATTTCCGCCTGTTTATCAAAAACATGTCCTCTTGATAAATATTTTGAGGTCTAGTCTGCTCACTGATAATTTTAAATAGCCGCGGTATTTTGACCGTGCAAAGGTAGCATAATCATTAGTCTTTTAATTGAAGGCTGGTATGAATGGCTTGACGAGAAATTAACTGTCTCTTAATAAAGTTTAGAATTTAACTTTTAAGTTAAAAGGCTTAAATTAATTTTTAGGACGAGAAGACCCTATAGAGCTTTACATTTATATTATATTTGGTTTTTAGTTAATTTTTTCATATTTATTGATAATGTTTTGTTGGGGTGACATGAAGAATAAACAAACTTTTCATTTTTAAATCATTGATTTATGTATATTATGATCCATAATTTATGATCATAAGATTAAGTTACCTTAGGGATAACAGCGTAATTATTTTTGAAAGCTCATATTGACAAAATAGATTGCGACCTCGATGTTGGATTAAGAATAGTTACGGGTGCAGTAGCCCGTTAATTAGGTCTGTTCGACCTTTAAATTCTTACATGATCTGAGTTCAGACCGGCGTAAGCCAGGTCGGTTTCTATCCTAAAATATATATTAATTTATATTAGTACGAAAGGACCATATAAATGGAATAATTTTTTTATATTGTTTAACATTAAAATTACTATTTTGACAGATTAATGTATTGAATTTAGAATTCATTTATGTGAATTTATTTCACAAATAGTATTGATATTATATGATTTATTTATGTTTATTTTAAATTTTCTTCTTTTAATTATTTGTGTTTTAATTAGTGTAGCCTTTTTAACTTTATTTGAACGAAAAATCTTAGGTTATATCCAAATTCGTAAAGGTCCAAATAAAGTTGGATTTTTAGGTATTCCTCAACCTTTTAGTGATGCAATTAAGTTGATTTGTAAGGAACAACCAATTCCTATTTTATCAAATTATTTATTTTATTATTTTTCTCCTGTTTTTAATTTAATAATTTCTTTAATTGTTTGGGTAATTTTTCCATATTTAACTTATATATGTTCTTTTTCTTATGGTTTTTTATTTTTTTTATGCTGTACTAGATTAGGTGTTTATACTGTAATAATTGCTGGATGATCATCTAATTCTAATTATTCTTTATTAGGCTCCTTACGCTCTGTTGCTCAAACTATTTCTTATGAAGTTAGTTTAGCTTTAATTTTATTATCTTTAATTATTTTAATTGGAAGATTTGATATAATCAATTTTATGAATTATCAATTATATGTTTGATTTATTATTATTTCTTTTCCTTTATTTTTATCTTGTTTTGCTTCATGTTTAGCTGAAACTAATCGAACTCCGTTTGATTTTGCTGAAGGAGAGTCTGAATTAGTATCAGGATTTAATATTGAGTATGGTGCTGGTGGATTTACTTTAATTTTTTTGGCTGAATATACAAGAATTGTTTTTATAAGAATACTTTTAACATTAATTTTTTTAGGTGGTAATTTTTATTCTTTATTTTTTTTTGTAAAACTTGCTTTTATATCATTTGCTTTTATTTGAGTTCGTGGGACTTTACCACGTTTTCGTTATGATAAGTTAATATATTTAGCTTGAAAGAGTTTTTTACCATTATCTTTAAATTTTTTTATCTTTTTTATTGGATTAAAAATTTTGTTTGTTTCATTACTTTAGTTAATTATTTTTAGAATTGAAAAGTTAATAGAAGAATTAAACTTCTAATATTATGTTTTCAAAACATAAGCTTTTCTTAAGCTAATTAACTATAATTTATTTTTTAATAAATAAGTCTCAGATATAGGCAACATGAATATTAATTAGGAAGTATAAAAAGTAGATAATTGTTAAAATTTGTCCTGTTAAAATATAAGGTTCTTCTACTGGTCGTTTTCCAATTCATGTTAACAAACAAACAACTACAACTATAACTCAAAATAAAATTTGGTTGATGGGATAAAATTGAATTCCTCGAAAAGGGGTTTTATTATAAAATGGTAAAATTATTAGAATTCTAATTGATAAAAATAATGCAATAACTCCTCCTAATTTATTAGGAATTGACCGTAAAATTGCATATGCAAATAGAAAATACCATTCTGGCTGGATATGAACTGGTGTTACAAGAGGATTAGCAGGAATAAAATTATCTGGATCTCCTAGGAGATAAGGACTTGTTAAGCATAATATTATTAATAATGATATTGTAACAATGAATGTAATTGAATCCTTAAATGTAAAGTAAGGATGGAATGGAATTTTTTCAACGTCTCTATTTATTCCTAAAGGATTATTTGATCCGGTTTGATGAAGAAAAAATAAATGAATACCAGCTATAGCAGCGATAATAAAAGGTAAAACAAAATGAAATGTAAAGAATCGGTTTAGTGTTGCATTGTCAACAGCAAATCCCCCCCAGACTCATTGTACTAAATCTGTTCCTAGATAAGGAATTGCTGATAATAGATTTGTAATTACTGTTGCTCCTCAAAAAGATATTTGACCTCAAGGTAGAACATATCCTATAAATGCAGTTGCTATAACTAGAAATAGAATTACTGTTCCAATTATTCAAGTATGTAAGTATATATATGATCCATAGTAAATTCCTCGTCCTACATGAAGATAAATACAAATAAAGAATATTGATGCTCCATTTGCATGTAAAGTTCGAATAATTCATCCATTATTTACATCTCGACAAATATGAATTACACTTCTAAATGCTATTTCAATATTTGATGTATAATGTATTGCTAAAAATAATCCGGTTACAATTTGAATTACTAAACATAGTCCTAATAATGATCCAAAATTTCACCAGAATGAAATATTTGTAGGAGCTGGTAAATCAACTAATGAATTATTAATAATTTTAATTAAAGGGTGTTTTAGTCGTAAGGGTTTATTCATTAGTAGTTATATTTTACGAATAGGCCCTTGATTAATATTCGTAATTTTAACTACTGCAATTAATGCTAAAAATAAATAAATCATTATTATTATTGTAATAATGAAAGTTGGGTTATTATATAGTTTTAATAGAGAAAGGGTTATTTCTTGATAATTAATTGAATTAAAAATATTTATTGTTTCTGAATTTTTAATTCAATCTAAGAATATTGTTTTATCAATTAAAATCAATGTAATTATAATAATAACTCATAAGATTAAAGTTGAAATAATAGAAATTGATTTTAATTGAAATATTTCATTTGATGCAATTCTTGTAATATAAATAAATAGGACTAGTATACCTCCAAGAAATGTTAAAAATAGAATATATGATAATCAAAATCTTTCTATAATTGTTCCTGCTATTAAACCAATGAGAAGAGTTTGAAAGATAATAAATAATATTATTGATATAGGGTGTCTTAATTTAATAAAGTTAATATTTATTACATTTGATATTGCTATAATTATTATTTTTAACATTTCAGGGGTTAGTTTATAAAATATTAGTTTTGGGGACTAAAGATAGAGAAACCTTCTCTACTCCTGAAGTTTTAAAAGTGGGGGCTTATTCTTATTTTCGGTTTACAAGACCGGCGTTTTTTTTAAACTATTAAAACTAATGTTTATGTTTTCTATTTTTACTTCTTTATTAATTTATTTTTCTGGATTGTATATTTTTTCTTCTAAACGTAAGCATTTATTAATAGTTTTGTTAAGATTAGAGTATATTGTTCTTTCTTTATTTTTATTAATTATTATTTATTTAATTGATTTTAATTATGATTACTTTTTTCCTGTTATTTTTTTAGTTTTTTCTGTTTGTGAGGGTGCTTTAGGTCTTTCTATTTTGGTTTCTATAATTCGGTCTCATGGTAATGATTTTTTTAGTTCTTTTGGTTTATCTTTATGTTAAAGTACTTATTTATAATTATTTTCTTGGTCCCTCTTTGTTTATTAAATAATTCTTGATGAATGGTTCATTCAATTATATTTTTATTTAGTTTTCTTTTTATGATTTGTTTTTATTCTTATTCTGATTTTAATATAATTAGCTATTATTTTGGTGTTGATTATTTTTCTTTTAGTTTAATTTTATTAAGCTTTTGGATTTGTTCTTTAATAATTACTGCTAGAGGGTCAGTTTATTTATCTTTTTATCATTCTAATTTTTTTGTTTTTATAGTTTTGTTTTTAATAATTATGTTGTATTGTTCTTTTGCTAGCTTAAATTTATTATCTTTTTATATTTTTTTTGAGTCTAGTTTAGTTCCTACTTTACTTTTGATTTTGGGTTGAGGATATCAGCCCGAGCGTCTTCAGGCTGGTGTTTATTTAATTTTTTATACTTTATTTGCTAGATTACCTTTATTATTGGTTTTATTTTATGTTTATTATTTTATTAATACTCTTTATTTTCCATTATTAATTGATTTTGGTTCATATTATTTTATATTTTATGTTTTTATAATTTTAGCTTTTTTAGTTAGGATGCCAATATTTTTAGTTCATCTTTGATTACCTAAGGCTCATGTTGAAGCTCCTATTTCTGGTAGAATAATTTTAGCAGGTGTATTGTTAAAATTAGGTGGTTATGGTATTTTTCGTGTAATGAGGGTTATTTCATTTTTAGGTTTAAAGTTTAATTATTTTTGATTGTCTTTAGGTTTAATAGGTGGTGTAATTGTTAGATTTATTTGTTTTCGTCAGGTTGATTTAAAGTCCTTGATTGCTTACTCATCAGTGGCTCATATGAGTATAGTTATTGGAGGTTTAATGACTATGAATTGATGGGGTTGTTTAGGTTCTTTATCTTTAATAATCGGTCATGGTTTATGTTCTTCTGGTTTATTTTGTTTATCAAATATTATTTATGAACGTTTAGGTAGACGAAGTTTATTAATCAATAAAGGAATAATTAATTTAATACCAAGAATATCTTTATGATGATTTCTTTTAAGATCATCTAATATGGCTGCTCCTCCTTCATTAAATTTGGTTGGTGAGTTAAGTTTATTAAATAGAATTATTTCTTGATCATCATTTAGTTTTTTAACTTTAATTTTTTTATCCTTTTTTAGAGCTGTTTATACATTATATATGTATTCTTATTCTCAACATGGTTCTTATTATGCTGGTGTTTATACTTGTTCTCTTGGTTATTTACGTGAATATCATCTTTTATTACTTCATTGATTTCCTTTAAATATTTTGTGTTTAAGGGGTGATTATTTTTTTGTTTAGTATTGCTTAAGTATTTTAATAAAAAATGTTGTTTTGTGGGATCAATGATATGAAATTTTCATCTTAAGCCGTGTATTTATTTTCTATTTGTTCATTAAGTTTTTTTTCTTTATTCTTATCAAGAACTTTAGTTTTTATTTTAGGTATTTATTATTTGATTATTGATTATAGAGTTTTTATTGAATGGGAACTTTTTAATTTAAATAGTTCAATGGTTGTTATAACTTTAATTTTTGATTGAATATCTTTAATTTTTATATCTTTTGTTATATATATTTCTTCTTTGGTTATTTATTATAGAGAGGATTATATAAGTGGTGAAAAGAATATAAATCGTTTTATTATTATTGTTTTAATATTTATTTTGTCAATAGCTTTTTTAATTATTAGACCAAATTTAATTAGAATTTTATTAGGTTGAGATGGTTTAGGTTTAGTATCTTATTGTTTAGTTATTTATTATCAAAATGTAAAGTCTTATAGTGCTGGTATATTAACTGCTTTATCTAATCGTATTGGTGATGTTGCTATTTTAATTTCTATTGCTTGAATGTTAAATTTTGGTAGTTGAAATTATTTATATTATTATGATTTTATTTTATCTTCTTTTGAAATAAAGCTTATTACTATATTAATTATTTTGGCTGCAATAACTAAAAGAGCTCAAGTCCCCTTTTCTTCTTGATTACCTGCTGCTATAGCAGCTCCTACACCTGTTTCTGCTTTGGTTCATTCATCTACTTTAGTTACTGCTGGTGTGTATTTATTAATTCGTTTTAGTCCAATACTTGAGATTTATAATTTAGGGTGATTTCTTTTATTAATTGGCTGCATTACTATATTTATGGCTGGTCTTGGAGCAAATTTTGAATTTGATTTAAAAAAGATTATTGCTCTTTCTACTTTAAGACAGCTTGGTTTAATAATAAGAATTTTATCTATAGGTTATCCAATACTTGCTTTTTTTCATCTATTAGCTCATGCTTTATTTAAGGCTTTATTATTTATATGTGCAGGTTCAATAATTCATAATTTAAAGGATTTTCAAGATATTCGTTTTATAGGCTCTATAGTTAATTTTATACCTTTAACTTCTGTTTGTTTTAATGTTTCAAGATTATCACTATGTGGAATACCATTTTTAGCTGGATTTTATTCAAAGGATTTAATTTTAGAGATAGTTTGTTTAAGATGAGTAAATTTTTTAATTTTTTTCTTATATTTTTTTTCTACTGGTTTAACTGCTTCTTATTCATTTCGCTTATTTTATTATTCTATATCTGGTGATAATAATTATTATTCTAGTTTTTCTTTTAATGATAGGGGTTATTATATTTCTTTTGGTATAATTAGTTTATTATTTGTTGCTGTTTTTGGAGGTAGATTATTATCTTGATTAATCTTTCCTATTCCTTATATTGTTGTATTGCCTTATCATTTAAAATTTTTAACTATTATTGTGGTTTTACTTGGTTCTTATTTAGGTTATATTATTTCAAATTATGTTTTATCTAATAATTTATATTCTTTAATATTTTTATCTTTTGTAAGATTTTCTGGTTCTATATGGTTTATACCTTTTATTTCAACTAAATTAATTAGATATTTTCCTTTAAAATTAGGTTATTTGTCATCTAAATCTTTAGATTATGGTTGAGGTGAATTTTTTGGAGGTCAAGGTTTATATAGTTTATTTATTTATTTAATTAATTATATTCAGGGTTGATATGATTCTAATTTTAAGATTTATCTTTTAACTTTTGTTTTTTGAATATTTATTTTGTTTATATTATTTTTTATATTATACTTGGATAGCTTATATAATAGAGCATAACACTGAAGATGTTAAGGAATTAATTTTAGTTTCAAGTGTATTTATAAATACAATTTGTATTGTTTTTACAGTGAAAATGTAATGTTTTATTTAAACTATATAAATAAGAAATGTTAACGGAGTTAAACCGCTATTATTAAAAGTTAGCAGCTTTTATATTGACTTTACATTTCCTTAATTGGAACATTAATGTTCAATTATATTATTAACAGTAATATGCCTCTTTTTGGCTTCAATTAAAGAATAAGGGTAATAGTTACCAAGTATTCAAGTCGAAATTGAATGCAAATTTTTCGCTTCTTATTCAATAAGGCTAATTGACTCAATATCAATACTTTTTGAATGCAACCCAAATGTTATAGTTAACTATAGCCCTTATTCTGCTCATTTTAAGGCTCCTTGATATCATTCATAGTATAGACCTCTTAATAAAATGATAATAAAAAATATTGTTGATATTGTTCAGATAAAAATGTTTGAGGTTTTTATAATAATTACGATTGGTAAAATTAATGCAATTTCTACGTCAAAGATTAGAAAGATTACTGCAATAAGAAAAAATCGTAGGGAAAAAGGTATTCGTGCAGATCTTTTAGGATCAAATCCACATTCAAATGGTGATCTTTTTTCTCGGTCATTAATCAATTTTTTTGATAGAGTTGTTGCTAATAATATAACAATTATTGGAACAATAAATCTAGTTGAAATTCTTATAAATAATGTTAAGATTATTTCTCTTGATTATGAATCAATCTTTTTAATTGGAAGTTAAATGTACTTATATACTAGAAAAATAATTATCTACCTCATCAATAAATTGAGATATAAAGAAATAGTCATACTACATCAACGAAGTGTCAATATCATGCAGCTGCTTCAAATCCAAAATGGTGTCTTGGTGAGAATTGTTTTTTTAAATGTCGAATTAAGCATGTTATTAGAAATAATGTTCCAATAATTACATGTAATCCATGGAATCCTGTTGCAATAAAGAATGTTGATCCATAAACTGCGTCGGCAATAGTAAATGGTGCTTCTCAATATTCATATGCTTGTAATATAGTGAAATATAATCCTAGTAATACTGTGAAAAATAATCCTTGTAGTGTTTGAGTATGGTTTGATTCTATTAAACTATGATGAGCTCATGTTACAGTCACTCCTGATGCTAATAGAATAGCAGTATTAAGTAAAGGGATTTGTATCGGATTGAATGGTTGAATTCCTATAGGAGGTCATAATATTCCTAGTTCAATAGTAGGGGCTAATCTTCTTCTAAAGAAGGCTCAAAAGAATGACAGAAAGAATAATACTTCAGATGCAATAAATAGAATTATTCCTCATCGAAGTCCAACTGATACAAATCTTGTATGTAATCCTTGAAATGTTCCTTCTCGTACTACATCACGTCATCATTGAATTATTGTAAGTAAAGTAATTCTAATTCCAATAAAAAATAGGTTGATATTAAATAAATGAAATCATTTTGCTAATCCTGAAACTAAAACTATTGCTCCAATTGCTCCTGTTAGTGGTCATGGTCTGTAATCTACTAAATGAAAAGGGTGATTTGAATGTTTTGTTAACATAAGTTTAATATGTTTCTCTTGAGTAAAGTGTTCTTAGAATAGAAAATACATATGCTTGAATTATAGCCACAGCTGATTCTAAAATTAGTAGAAGTATTTGTCCAATGATAAGTAAGTAAATTATATTAATTGCTATTGATGGTCCTGTATTTCCTAGTAGTGTTAAAAGTAAATGTCCTGCAATTATATTAGCTGCTAATCGAACTGCTAAGGTTCCTGGTCGAATTACATTTCTAATTGTTTCAATTAATACTATAAATGATATAAGTGCTGGTGGAGTTCCTTGGGGAACAAGATGGGTAAATATATGATTTGTATGATTAATTCATCCAAATATTATAAATCTTAATCATAATGGTAAGGCAATTGAAAATGTTAATGCTAAATGACTAGTTCTTGTAAAAATATAAGGGAATAATCCTATAAAATTATTAAATAATATTATAATAAAGATTGAGATGAAAATGAATGTTGTTCCATTAAATGAATTATTACCTAATAGTGTTTTAAATTCATTATGAAGTGTAATATTTAATTTATTTCATAAAGTATTAATTCGTGATGGTAAAAGTCAAAATATACATGGGATGATTATTAAACCTAAAAATGTTCTAGATCAATTTAGTGATAAATTAAAAATGTTAGTTGATGGGTCAAAAGTTGAAAATAAATTTGTTATCATTTTCAATTTATATTTTTTCTATTTATAGATTCTCTTTTTCTTTTTATTGAAAGTGAAGGTTTAAATGAGAAGAAATTGATTTGATTAAATAGAATTAAAGTAATTGAGAATAAAATAAATAAGGTGAATCATATAAGAGGGGATATTTGTGGGATAAGGTTGATATTACCTCCATCAGAAGTAATTGTTAATTTACTATTATTTGGTTTAAGAGACCATTACTTACTTTCAGTCATCTGATGTTCAAGGTGTACTAATTAAATAGTAATTTTAGTTTGACATTCTAATGTTATATTTTAACTAACTCCTTAAATTATTTTAGATAATCATTTAATAAATATATTAACTGAAGTTCTTTCAATTACAATTGGTATAAATCTATGGTTAGCTCCACAAATTTCAGAGCATTGTCCAAAAAATAATCCAGGCCGGTTTATTGTAAATGTTCCTTGGTTAAGTCGTCCTGGTGTAGCATCAATTTTAACTCCTAGTGCTGGAATAGCTCATGAGTGTAGAACATCAGATGCTCTAGTTAAAACTCGTACTTCAGTATTTATTGGTAAAATAGTTCGGTTGTCTACATCAAGTAATCGAAATCCATTTATTTCTAGATCTCTTTCTGGGGTTATATATGTATCGAATTCTACATTGATAAAGTCTGAATATTCATATCTTCAGTATCATTGACGTCCAATTGTTTTAATTGTAATTAATGCATCTACTGAGTCATCAAGTAAATATAGTAATCGTAATGATGGTAAGGCAATAAAAATTAATGTAATGGCTGGAAGTGTAGTTCAAATAGTTTCGATTAAATGTCCATGTAATATATTTCGATTTGTATATATAATATTAAATATATAGACAAGGGAATATCCGACAATTACTGTAATTAATAATAGAACAACTATAGTATGATCATGAAAGAAGGATAACTGTTCTATTAATGGTGAAGCTCTATCTTGTAGTGATAAATTTGATCATGTTGCCATAAGATATTTCTAATAAAAGGTCAAATCTTTATATTTAGAGCTTAAATCTAATGCACTAATCTGCCATATTAGAATCTAGAGATTAGTGGTAATTCTGAGTATCTATGTTCTGATGGGGGGCTATTTTGAAGTCATTCTGTTGATCTTCTTATATTAGCTCTAAATATGATTGTTCGATTTGAGATTATTCTTTCTCATATAATAATAATAAATATAATGATTCCAACAACTGAAATCATTGATCCTACTCTTGATAATACATTTCATGATGTATAAGCGTCTGGATAGTCTGAGTATCGTCGAGGTATACCTGCTAATCCTAAAAAATGTTGTGGAAAGAATGTTAAGTTTACTCCAATAAATATAATGGTGAATTGAATTTTTAATCAAGTGTTATTTATAGTTAATCCTGTAAATAATGGGTACCATTGAATTAATCCCCCTATAATTGCGAATACTGCTCCTATGGATAGTACATAGTGAAAATGTGCTACAACATAATATGTATCATGTAATACAATATCAAGTGATGAATTAGCTAAGACTAGTCCTGTTAAACCTCCAATTGTAAATAAAAAAATAAATCCTAGTGCTCATAATAAAGGTGGGTTAAATTTAAATTTTGTTCCATATAGGGTTGCTAATCATCTAAATACCTTAATTCCTGTTGGTACTGCAATAATTATTGTTGCTGATGTAAAGTATGCTCGTGTATCAACATCTATTCCTACAGTAAATATATGATGAGCTCAAACAATAAATCCTATTAATCCAATTGATAATATTGCATAAATTATACCTAATGTTCCAAATGATTCAATTTTCCCACTTTCTTGACAAACAATATGAGAAATGATACCAAATCCTGGTAAAATTAAAATATATACTTCAGGATGTCCGAAGAATCAAAATAAATGTTGATAGAGAATTGGGTCTCCCCCACCAGCAGGATCAAAAAATGATGTATTTAAATTTCGATCAGTTAATAATATTGTAATAGCTCCTGCTAATACTGGTAGTGATAATAATAATAATAATGCTGTAATAGCAACTGATCAAACAAATAAAGGTGTTTGGTCTATTGTTATTCTTTCTGATCGTATATTAATTGCTGTTGTAATAAAATTTACTGCACCTAAAATAGATGAAACACCTGCTAAGTGAAGAGAGAAAATAGCTAAATCTACAGATGATCCTCCGTGAGCAATAGCTCTAGCTAGTGGGGGATAAACTGTTCATCCAGTACCAGCCCCGTTATCGACTATTGAAGATATAAGAAGAAGTGTTAAAGATGGAGGTAGTAATCAAAATCTTATATTATTTATTCGTGGAAATGCTATATCTGGGGCACCAATTATTAATGGTACTAATCAGTTTCCAAATCCACCGATTATAATTGGTATAACTATAAAGAAAATTATAACAAATGCATGAGCTGTAATAATTACATTATAGATTTGATCATCTCCAATTAATGATCCTGGTTGTCCTAATTCAGCCCGAATAATTATTCTTATAGATGTTCCTACTATTCCAGCCCACGCCCCAAATAGAAAATATAGTGTACCAATATCCTTATGGTTTGTTGAGAATAATCATTTTTGCGGTAAGATGGCTGAATTAGGTGGTAGACTGTAAATCTATTAATGAGAAGCTTTTCTCTCTTATCAATAAAATTATGGCTTTATATTCAAATATGATTCTAGACTGCAATTCTAGGGGTGTAATCTTTTACTAAGGCCTAAAAGATTGTACTTTTAATTATAACTTTGAAGGCTATTAGTTTGTTTAACTTAAGTCCTTAGTATAGAAAGATTAATGTTGATGTAGATATTAATCCAATTGTTGAAATTATAGTTGTTATTGTTAAAATAGGGTTAATGTTTTTATTTTTGATTCTAAAAGATCAGGAATTTTCTGTATATGATAAAATTAATGCGGAGAATCTAATTCGTAGATAATAGTATAATGTGATTATTGTTAGTATAATTATGATCGATATTAAGCTTACTATATTTATTTCTATTATTGATTGGATAACTATTCATTTTGGTAGAAATCCAATAAATGGAGGTAATCCTCCAATTGATAGAAGTGATAAAAATATTATGAATTTAATTTCTGGTTTTAGATTTCTTGTTGTATAAATTTGGTTTAAATAGAATAGGTTTATTTGTTTGAATAATAAAACTAAAATTAATCTTAATGTGGAATAAATGATAAAATAAATTTCTCAAATGTTTTCTCTTGAAATTATTGATCTAATTATTCACCCTAAATGTCTAATTGATGAATATGCTAATAGATGGCGAAGTGAAGTTTGATTTAAACCACCTATTGCTCCAATAATAATTCTTAAAATTACGATAAAAAAGATAAATTTGCTTAATTGAATACAATATGATAGAATTATTATTGGGGCAATTTTTTGCCATGTTATTAGAATAAAACAATTAGATCATTCAGAGTTTCCTATAACTTCTGGGAATCAAAAGTGGAAAGGAGCAGCACCAATTTTTAATAGTAATCTAGATCTGATTAATATAGTTGGTACTATTTCTCTTTCTCATCTTATTGAGTGTTTTAATTGAATCAGTAGAATTGAAAATAATAATATTGTTGATGCTATTGCTTGAACAATAAAATATTTAATTGATGATTCATTAATTATACTATTTTTGTTATTTGTTAGTATAGGAATAAAGCAAAGTAAGTTGATCTCAAGTCCTATTCATACCCCAAATCAGGAATTAGATGAAATAGACAAGATCGTTCCTATCAATATTATTGATAGGAAAAGAAGTTTTGTTGAGTTGTTGTCCATTAAAAAGGAGAGGATTAATGCCTCTATAAACGGGGTATGAACCCATTAGCTTAGTTAGCTTACCTTTTTATATTGAAGTGTATGATGCACGTTAGTTTTTGATACTAAAAGTGGTAGTTTAATTCTACTTAATATAAATTAATGAAGGTAATTTAATTACTTTATTTACCCTATCAAGATAACCCTTTAATCAGGCACTTCATT